ATGTACTTTAAAATTGTGCATGCTCGCGAGTCATAATAAAGGAAAAAAAATTAAGAAGATGCTATCTATAGATAGACCGCGAGATTTGGCGCGCGTGAGATCACCATTTAAGTTAACTAGAGCCACGGAATATTTGTACGAGATATATAAGGCTTATGGATGTCACATGTACTTAGTCCTGTTTTTGGGGTTTGGCAGGATACAAACGAGTATATAGTGGATAGCATGAGTTTACGGGGGGTAAGGGGGGTTTGTGTAAGTTAACTTAATGTCTTGCGTGTATGCGCGTACGTGTGTGTGTGTGTGTGTGTGTGTGTGTGTGTGTGTGTGTGTATAATCCTTATGTCCTGAAACCATTGACTGAATAGCACCTTGGATAGTGCGCGGAGTTGATAAATGATAATGAATAAGTCCAGCTACAGAGTATTTGACTGCGTCAGGGCCGCGACGGGCATATTCCCTGAATGCATGAGTAAGTTAGAGTTAGTGCCGTTGCGGTCATAGATGAGTCATAGCAAGTTCCCCCCCGAAAAATAAAAGATACCAAATGCATGACATCACAGTTATGTGTGATCATGGGCTGATTAGCCATTAGTCCATCGAGATGTCCCATTTGAGAGGATTAGTAGGATTGGAGAGTGCAAAGGCCATGGCCCTGAAGTAAGAACCAGATGCCAGGTATAGTTCCAGAATAGAAACCCCCACGTTGTATGGGCCCGGAGCGAGAAGAGGGACACGTCGGGCAAGGATTGATGGTTTCTCGAGGCATGGTGATAAATCCCTTACTGGACTAAGTGACGTGCAGTTTCATGGATGTCCTTGCAAGGAGATGAAATGGAATTAGACGTGTTATGTCTTATGTAATAGTACAGCAGTATGTACATGCTTATATGCATGGGGCATACCAGTAATGCACGACGTACATAGGGCGCCAGGTCCCGGACATACCGGCATGGCACAGTAGAGTCATTGCAATATATAAATAGAGGGGGGAGGTGTGATACCAGGGAATAGTTTAAGAAGAATTTCAGCTTTGGGTGCTGATGGTGGAGCTGGTGCTTCTTCCTTGAGTCTTAGGGAGGGTAATTAATCTCCATTTTTGGTTTACAAGACCAAAGTATTAAGTATACTACAAAGACTCTTCATTTCAGGAGATTGTTTTCGATAATGCTGATAGTTGGCATTAGGACCAGTAAGATGGTAAAATATAGGATTGAGGCGATTTGGCCAATAATGATATAGGGGTGTTCCACTGGCTGACCTCCGATTCATGTTAGTGTAAGGAGATCGGCAGTTAAAAGTCAGAACAAACATTGACTGAGAGGTCGGAACATTATTCCGCGTTGTTTTGATGTGTGAAGTAGTGGGATGAATGCTAGGATTAAGATTGAGAACACTAGGGCGAGCACTCCTCCTAGTTTGTTGGGGATTGATCGTAAGATGGCGTAGGCGAATAGGAAGTATCATTCGGGCTTAATATGTGGAGGGGTGTTGAGGGGGTTTGCAGGGGTGTAGTTGTCTGGGTCTCCTAACAGATCGGGTGAGAATAAAACTAGTGATATTAGGATTAGAAGTAGTAGTAGGGCTCCTAGGATGTCCTTAATTGTGTAGTAGGGGTGGAATGGGATTTTATCTGAGTCAGATGAAATTCCTGAGGGATTATTAGATCCTGTTTCATGGAGAAATAGAAGATGGACTATCGCTAGGGCTGCGATGATAAAGGGGAGAATGAAGTGGAACGCGAAAAATCGTGTCAGGGTCGCTTTGTCTACTGAAAAGCCACCTCAGATTCATTCTACCAGGTTGGTTCCAATGTAGGGGATGGCGGAGAGGAGGTTAGTAATCACGGTTGCTCCTCAAAATGATATTTGTCCTCATGGTAGTACATAGCCTATGAATGCTGTGGCTATGGTCGCAAATAGTAAGATAATTCCGACGTTTCATGTTTCTATGAATGTATAGGATCCATAGTATAGTCCTCGTCCTACGTGCAGGAATAGGCAGATGAAGAATATTGAGGCTCCGTTGGCGTGTATATAGCGGATGATTCAGCCATAGTTAACGTCTCGACAGATATGGGTAACGGATGAAAAGGCTGTGGCGGTGTCCGATGTATAGTGTATGGCCAAGAATAAGCCTGTTATAATCTGTAGAATAAGGCAGATTCCTAACAGGGACCCGAAGTTCCATCATGCAGAAATGTTAGATGGTGCAGGTAGGTCGATGAATGAGCTGTTGACGATTTTAGCTAGCGGGTGGGTTTTTCGAATGTTGGTCATTAATGTTCTTATAGTTGAAATACAACGATGATTTTTCATGTCATTAGTCATGGTTAGATTCCATGTGGGAATAATGATAACATACATTGTATTTATTTTAAGTATCGTTTTTGTGATAAGCTTTGTGGGCTTTGCTACAAAGCCATCTCCTATTTATGGTGGGCTTGTGCTTATTATTAGTGGTGGAATTGGTTGTGCTATTGTGTTAAATTTTGGGGGATCCTTTTTAGGGTTGATGGTGTTTTTGATTTATCTAGGGGGAATGCTTGTGGTCTTCGGCTATACAACTGCTATGGCTACGGAGCAGTATCCTGAGATTTGGGTATCTAATAAGGCAGTGTTGGCGGCTTTTATTACGGGTCTGTTGTCTGAGCTGTTAACTGCTTGTTACATTTTAAAAGAGGATGAGGTGGAAGTAGTGCTGAAATTTAATGGCATGGGAGACTGAGTTATTTATGACACTGGGGATTCTGGGTTTTTTAGTGAGGAAGCTATGGGTATTGCGGCGTTATATAGTTATGGTACCTGATTGGTAATTGTTACTGGTTGGTCGCTGTTAACAGGTGTGCTAGTAATTATGGAGGTTACCCGTGGTAATTAAGAATTAATAGGCTAAGGGTTATCGTGATTATGAAGGAGAGGAAATATAATTTAATAAGGCCTTTCTGGTTTGAGATTAATGCAGAGGTTTTTATCTGAAGATATGCGATTGATTTAGGCAGGAGATTTTCTAGTCAAATGGAATCTAGAAGCATGGATGCTGATTTTTGGCCCATGGATAAACCGGCTTTGGGTGTTAGACGGTGTATAATAGTAGGATAATAGCCGAGAAGATTTGAGAATTTAAAATACTTGGAAGGGGAGCTAAGTTTGAGCTCTTGTAATGTAAGGTTTAGTTCTAATGCCAGGATGAAACCCAAGATAGTTACTGCGAGAGCTGCAATTTTTAGATAGCATGGCATGGTTATCTGGGGGGTGATGGTGGGTGTGATGCTGCGGGAGATGATAAATCCTGCGAATACACTCCCAATAAGGAGTCGTTTGATGGAGTTAATTAGGAGTGGATTATTTTCGTTGATTAGTGCTGCGGGGGTATAACGAGGTTGGCCTAGTAGCGCAAAGAATAAGATTCGGGTGCTGTAGGCGGCAGTTAAGGATGTGGCAACGAGGGTAATTAGAAGGGCTCAGGCGTTGGTATTCGACGTGTTGGCGGTCTCGATGATTAGGTCTTTGGAGTAAAATCCAGTGAGAAAAGGTATACCTGTTAGTGCGAGGCTCCCGATGATTAATGAGGTGGTGGTGAAGGGGAGGGTTTTGAATAATCCTCCTATTTTTCGGATGTCTTGTTCATCATTAAGGCTGTGGATGATTGATCCTGAACACATAAATAGTATAGCTTTGAAGAATGCATGAGTGCAGATGTGTAGGAAGGCCAGATACGGTTGATTAATGCCGATTGTCACGATCATTAATCCTAGTTGGCTCGAAGTAGAAAATGCTACGATTTTTTTAATATCGTTCTGTGTGAGGGCGCAGACTGCGGTGAATAGTGTGGTGGTGGCTCCCAGGCAAAGGGTAAGAGTTTGGATAGTTTGGTTTTGTTCTATTAAGGGGTGGAAGCGAATTAGTAGGAATACCCCTGCTACGACCATTGTACTGGAATGAAGTAGGGCCGACACGGGGGTGGGACCCTCTATAGCGGAAGGAAGTCATGGGTGTAGACCAAATTGGGCGGATTTACCAGTGGCTGCCAGTAGTAGACCGAGTAGTGGTAGGTTGATGTTGTCGTTAGCCATTATAAAAATTTGTTGTAAATCTCATGTATTAAGGTTTAGTAGGAATCAGGCTATGGCCGCGATGAAGCCTACGTCCCCGATGCGGTTATATAGGATGGCCTGTAGGGCGGCTGTGTTTGCGTCGGTCCGACCATACCATCATCCAATGAGAAGAAACGATATAATGCCTACTCCCTCCCAGCCAATAAATAATTGAAATATGTTGTTTGCGGTAACTAGGATTATTATAGTGATGAGGAATATAAGGAGGTATTTAAAAAATCGGTTGATGTAGGGGTCTGAGTGTATGTATCACATGGAAAATTCTATAATGGACCATGTGACGAATAGGGCTACTGGTACAAAGATTATTGAGAAGTAATCTAGTTTGAAACTCATAGATAATTTTATAGTCTGGATTGTCATTCAGTGTCAGTTTGAGATAATTATTTCTTGTCCAGAGTAGATGAATATTAGAGTTGGAATTATGCTGATTATAAATGCGTGGGAGGTGGCTATTTTCACATAGTGCGGGTACCGTTTGTCTTTGTAGAGTTTGGTAGGGGAGAGGATGATTGGTAATGTAAGTATGGCAAGGGCCGTGACTATGCAGGAGGCAAATGTGTTTATTACTTTTATCTGGAGTTGCACCAGTTCTTTGGTTCCTAAGACCAACGGATCACTTTTATCCTGTAAAAGTTGAAAAAGCCATGCTTTTATGCATGGGAGCATGAGTTAGCAGTTCTTGCAATACTTTTTCGGTAAGCAAAGAGGTTTGAACTTTTATTATTAGATTCACAATCTAACGTTTTTATTAAACTATGCCTACAGTAGATGGGTCCTAGGATGATCTTTGGGTTGAGAGATAGGAGGAGCAGTGGCATTACGTGTAGGGCCATTAGAGCATTTTCTCGTGTGAAGGACGGCTTGATGTTTTTGACATGGTGTGTGTGTTTTCCGCGTTGTGTGGTGATTAATATATAGAGGGAATATAGGGCGGTGATAATAATGTTTGTTCCTATTAAGATAATGGTAATGTTGGATCATGAGAATGAGGCTATGATTACGAATAACTCCCCGATTAGGTTAATTGTTGGGGGGATGGCTAGGTTTGTAAGGCTTGATAGCAGCCATCAGGCTGCTATTAGGGGAAGAAGGGTTTGAAGTCCTCGTGCAAGAATTATAGTGCGACTATGGATTCGTTCATAGTTCGAGTTCGCCAAACAGAATAGTATGGATGAGGTTAAGCCGTGGGCTACTATTAGGGCTGTGGCTCCTATGTAGCTTCATGGTGTCTGGATGAGAATTGCTACAATAACTAGTGCTATATGACTGACGGAGGAGTACGCGATTAAGGATTTTAGGTCTGTTTGACGAAGACAAATGGAGCTTGTTATGATCATACCTCATAAGGATAATAATATGAAAGGATATGCTATAAAGTTGGTTAGAGGATTTAGTAGGGTAGTAACTCGTATTATACCGTATCCACCTAGTTTTAGGAGTACTGCTGCAAGTACTATGGAGCCGGCAATAGGGGCCTCTACATGTGCTTTTGGAAGTCACAGGTGGAGGCCATATAAGGGTATTTTAACTATAAAAGCTATCATGCATGCTAGCCATAAGGAAATATTAGATCAGGAGTCTGGCAGGGGTTGAGCTCAGTATTGGATTATAAGGAGGTTCAGGGAACCCATGGTGTTTTGAATATGAAGTAGTGCTACTAGAAGTGGTAAAGACCCTATTAAGGTGTAGAACAGGAAGTATAGTCCTGCATTCAGTCGTTCGGTCTGGTTTCCCCATCGGGTAATAATAATAAGAGTCGGGATTAGTGTTGCTTCAAATAGGATATAAAAAAGAATTAACTCCGTGGCGGTAAAGGTCATGATTAGGAATAGCTGGAGGAGGATTAGTATTGATAAATATAGTTTTTTTCGGGTTGGTAGTTCTTTCGATAGGTGGAATTGACTCGCTATAAGTATAAGAGGGAGGAGTCATGTTGTAAGTGCAAGTAAGGGTGCCGATAAGGAATCAGAGAAAAAGAGTAACGAGAAGTTTAGAGTATTATCACTCGGTTGATTAAGGTAAGACAAGCTGATTAAACTGATCAGTAGGCTATGTGCTGTTGTATTGATTCAGATTATATTAGGTTTTGATATTCATGTTAGGGGAATAAGTATAATGGTGGGGATGATAATTTTTAGCATTGTAAGAGGTTAAGGTTTTGTACATAATCAGTCCCATAAGTATTAGACACTATTACTAGTAGGGATAGTCCTAATGCCGCTTCGCAGGCGGCAAATACTAGTAGTACAATTGGTATCATGCTGGCCAGTGTGAGGTGGTTGTTCAGGATGGTAACAGATATTATTACAAATAGTGACAGCATTATGCCCTCTAAGCATAGTAGGGAGGACATTAGGTGTGATCGATAGATGAGTATGCCCATCAAGGAAAGAATGAACGCCAGGAAGATATTAATATATACTATGGACATGTGATAATTATGAGTTGAATCATAGTCTAATGAGTCGAAATCATTTGTTTTAGGTTTAAACTAATTATCATATTCAGTCCATTCCAGTCCTTTTTCGGCTCATTCGTAGGCTAAGCTCGCAGCTAAAATAGAAATAAGAAGAAGTGCTATAATAAGTATTGTTGTTAGCTTGTTGGTCTGCGATGCTCAGGGGAGCGGGAGTAGTAAAGCGATTTCTAAATCAAATAGTAAAAATGTGATGGCAACCAGAAAGAATTTTATTGAGAAAGGTAGGCGTGCGGACCCCATGGGGTCAAAGCCGCATTCGTAAGGACTTGTTTTGTCTGCGTAGATATTTAGTTGGGGGAGTCAAAATGCAATTATTACGAGCAGAGATGCCAAAACTACGTTGGTTGTTAGTGTTATTATTATGTTTATTACTTCTTCTCAGATCTGTCTGAGACTAGTTGATTGGAAGTCAACCGTACTGGTTATACTAAGGAAGCATGATCCTCATCAATAAATAGAAACGTATAGGAATAATCATACTACATCGACAAAGTGTCAATATCATGCGGCAGCTTCGAATCCGAAGTGGTGGCTGGATGTAAAGTGATAATATAATTGTCGGAGAAAACACACGATAAGGAATGTTGAACCGATGATTACGTGCAGTCCGTGGAATCCTGTGGCTATAAAAAAGGTAGATCCGTAAACTCCGTCGGAAATTGTGAATGATGTTTCATAGTATTCGGATGCCTGGAGTAGCGTAAAATACACGCCTAAAGAGATCGTGATGAATAAGGCCTGGAGTATATGTTTTCGATTCCCTTCTATTAGACTATGGTGAGCTCAAGTAATTGAGACTCCTGAGGCCAGGAGTACAGAGGTATTAAGTAAGGGGACTTCTAATGGGTTTAGAGGAACGATGCCGGTAGGCGGCCAGCAACCCCCGAGCTCGGGGGTTGGGGCCAGGCTGGAATGGTAGAAGGCTCAGAAGAATCCTGCGAAGAAAAACACTTCCGACACGATGAAAAGGACTATTCCGTAGCGTAATCCCTTCTGTACGATAGACGTGTGATGTCCTTGGAATGTGCCCTCTCGGACTACATCTCGCCACCATTGATATATAGTTAACACATTAGTTGTGAGTCCTAATATAAGTAGGGATGCCGAGTTATAGTGAAATCATATGATGAGGCCTGATGTTATTAGGAGGGCGGAGAGAGCTCCTGTTAGTGGTCATGGGCTCGGATTGACTATGTGGTAGGCATGGGTTTGGTGGGTCATTAGGTGTTGTCATGTAAGTATAGACTTACCAGTAGTGTGAAAACGTAGGCTTGAATCAGGGCAACAGCGAACTCAAGAATGGTGAGGAGAATTAGAATGATAAAAGTAATGAAGGCTGTGGTAGTGCTAATATTAATTAAGGCTAAGGTGGCTCCCCCAATCAGATGAATTAGGAGATGTCCTGCGGTAATATTAGCTGTTAGTCGTACAGCTAGGGCCATAGGTTGAATAAATAGGCTAATTGTTTCAATGATTACCAATATTGGAATTAGGGGGAGGGGTGTACCTTGTGGTAAAAAGTGTGCTAGAGACGCCTTAGTCTTATAACGAAAGCCTGTGATCACGGTCCCTGCTCACAAGGGGATTGCTATTCCCAGATTTATAGACAATTGTGTCGTGGGTGTGAATGAGTGAGGCAGAAGGCCGAGCAGATTAGTTGAGCCGATAAATAGGATTAGCGATATTAGTATGAGAGCCCAGGTTTGCCCTTTTTGGTTGTGTATTGCTAGTATTTGTTTAGATGTTAATTGAATCAACCACTGTTGGATAGAGATTAGTCGGTTATTGATTAGGCGATTGGGAGATGGGAATAAGACGGATGGGAACATAACAATTAATACCACAATGGGTAAGCCTATTATTGATGGGGTAGCGAAAGAGGCGAATAGATTTTCGTTCATTTGTTTTTTCAAGGAATGTACTGGTTGACTTTCTCAGTAGGTTTGAGTTCGGGATTCTTCGGGTAACAGTGTTTTGAAACTTTCAGTTGAAATAAAATGAAGAGAGTAATAATTATTGAAATGATTGTAATAAATCAGGTGGATGTGTTTAGCTGTGGCATTTCATTGAGGAGAGATTAAAACTCTCAGTCTTTAACTTAAAAGGTTAATGCTGTATAGCTTCTCAATGAGTAAGACTTGTCTATGTTATACCATTAGGGCAGATCAGGTTTCGAAGTAGGACAGGGGGACTATTTCAAGAACGATGGGCATAAAGCTGTGGTTGGATCCGCAAATTTCAGAGCATTGGCCGTAGTATAGGCCTGGTCGCATAGCTATTAAAGTAGTTTGGTTCAATCGTCCTGGGATTGCGTCGGTTTTTAAGCCTAGTGATGGAACGGCTCACGAGTGTAATACGTCTTCTGAGGAGATAAGCATTCGGACGGTCATTTCTATTGGGAGAACAACTCGGTTGTCGACTTCTAATAGTCGTAGTTCTCCTGGTTTTAGTTCTTGCGTAGGAATTATGTAAGAGTCAAAATTTAGGTCTTCGTAGTCTGTGTATTCATAGCTCCAGTACCACTGGTGGCCCATTGTTTTTACGGTTAGGGAAGGGTTATTAATTTCGTCTATTATATACAGGATTCGGAGTGAGGGTAGTGCAATTAGGATAAGGATAATAGCTGGTAGAATAGTTCAGACTGTTTCTACTTCTTGTGCGTCTATCGTACTTGTGTGAGTGAGTTTAGTAGTTAATATTAGTGAGATGATATAAAGGACTAATGAGCTGATTAAAAATACGATTATTAGCGTATGGTCATGAAAATGAAGTAACTCCTCTATGATAGGGGAGGTTGCGTCCTGTAATCCGAGTTGAAAAGGGTACGCCATAGAGATATATAGGGGTCTCACCTATAATTTAACTTTGACAAAGTCATGTAATGTTTTACTAATACCTCCTGATTGAGAAAGACATAATGGTTATGGCATTGGCTTGAAACCAGTTTTAGAGGGTTCGATTCCTTCCTTTCTTATTTTTGAATGACGTACGCAGGCTCTTCAAATGTGTGATAGGGAGGGGGACACCCGTGCAACCATTCAATATTAGTGGTTGTGAGTTCCACTATTGCTACTTCCCGCTTTGATGCAAAGGCCTCTCAGATCATAAAAATTATAAGTATAACCGCTGTGAGTGAAATAAACGAGCCTATAGAGGAGACGGTGTTTCAGGTGGTATACGCGTCCGGGTAATCGGAGTATCGTCGAGGTATCCCAGATAGTCCTAGGAAATGCTGGGGAAAGAAGGTCATGTTAACCCCTACGAATATGATCGTGAAGTGGACTTTTGCTCAGGTATCATTGAGAGTATAACCCGAGAATAGGGGAAATCAATGAGCGAATCCACCCATAATAGCGAAAACTGCTCCTATTGAGAGCACGTAGTGAAAATGGGCTACAACGTAATACGTATCGTGAAGAACGATGTCTAGTGACGAGTTAGCTAAAACGATACCTGTCAGTCCACCTACTGTGAACAAGAAAATAAATCCTAGAGCCCATAGTATGGCCGGGGATCATTTAATATTACCTCCATGAAGTGTTGCTAATCAGCTAAATACTTTTACCCCTGTAGGAATGGCGATAATTATTGTAGCAGACGTGAAGTATGCTCGTGTGTCTACGTCCATTCCAACGGTAAACATATGGTGAGCCCATACGATAAAGCCCAAGAATCCAATAGATATTATGGCTCAGACCATTCCCATATAACCGAAAGGTTCTTTCTTCCCTGAGTAGTAGGTTACAATGTGAGAAATTATTCCGAATCCAGGCAGGATTAGGATATAGACCTCAGGATGCCCGAAAAATCAGAATAGGTGTTGGTATAAAATTGGATCCCCTCCCCCAGCAGGGTCGAAGAACGTTGTGTTAAGGTTTCGGTCCGTCAAGAGTATGGTAATTCCGGCAGCCAACACGGGTAGTGATAGAAGTAGTAAAACTGCTGTGATTAGTACGGACCATACGAATAGAGGAGTTTGGTACTGAGATATAGCAGGGGGTTTTATATTAATGATAGTCGTAATGAAGTTAATTGCCCCTAGAATTGAGGACACCCCAGCTAGATGTAAGGAGAAGATTGTAAGATCCACTGATGCTCCTGCGTGGGCTAGGTTACCAGCTAGCGGTGGATATACGGTCCATCCTGTTCCTGCACCCGCTTCCACTATAGAAGATGCTAATAGTAAAAGGAAGGATGGAGGGAGCAGTCAAAAGCTTATATTGTTTATCCGGGGAAAGGCCATGTCCGGAGCGCCAATTATCAGCGGAACTAGTCAATTTCCAAATCCTCCAATCATAATGGGTATGACCATGAAAAAAATCATTACGAAAGCATGGGCGGTTACGATTACATTATAAATCTGATCGTCTCCTAATAAGGTACCAGGCTGACCTAATTCGGCTCGGATAAGGAGGCTCAGGGCGGTACCTACCATGCCGGCTCATGCCCCAAATAATAGATATAAAGTGCCAATGTCTTTATGGTTAGTAGAGAACAATCATCGATTAATGAACATAGGTAAAATGGCTGATAAAAGCATTAGACTGTAAATCTAAGAATGTGGGTTAAAATCCCCCTTTTACCAAGCCCCGTGGTGAATTATTCATATTGAATTGCAAATTCGAAGAAGCAGCCTAGACGCCGCCGGGGCTTCTCCCGCCTTTTTTTCCTACGCGGCGGGAGAAGGTAGATTGAAGCCAGTTGTTAGGGTATTTAGCTGTTAACTAAAATTTCGTGGGATGGAAGCCCACCAATCTAGTGAGGACTTAGCTTAATTAAAGTGTTTGATTTGCATTCAATTGATGTAGGATAGATTCTTGCAGTCCTTAGAGTCTTTATCAGAGGTTAAGTATATCGTACTTGCTTAGAGCTTTGAAGGCTCTCGGTCTGGTTTAGCCTAAACCTCTAGTCCAAGATTGATAGTATAGGTGTTAGTGGGAGTAATATAGTGGAAGTGATGATTATAGGGGATAGTAGGGCCGTTTTTTTTGTATAGTCAAACTGTCATTTTATTTTTATGTTATTCGCGGACGGGAATATGGTAAGTGCGGTGCTGTATGTTAGTCGTATGTAGAAGTATAGATTGAGTAGAGCGGTAATGGCCATCGTTGTTGGGAGGATGATTATATCATTTTTTGTCAGTTCTTGAATGATTATCCATTTGGGGGCAAAGCCGGATAGTGGTGGTAGTCCTCCTAAGGATAGCATTAGGAGTAGGATGATAGAGGTAATTAAGGGGAATTTATTTCATGTGTGGGAAAGGGATAGGGTTGTGGTGGATGAGTGTATTAAGAACAATGTGAATGTTGATAGAGTTATTAAGATGTATAGGGTTAGGTTTAGGATCATTATTGTAGGGTTGTAAATGATGACTGCGGTTATTCAGCCTATATGGGCGATGGAGGAGTATGCTATAATTTTTCGTAATTGTGTTTGATTTAGTCCGCCTCAGCCTCCAACTAGGACGGATGTTAGGGCCATTAGTGTTAATAGATCAGAGTTGATTGAGGGGGAGATTTGGTATAGGACGGACATTGGTGCGATTTTTTGTCACGTTAATAGGATCATGCCCGATGTGAGGGAGATTCCTTGTGTTACTTCAGGAACTCAGAAATGGAACGGGGATAGTCCCAGTTTTATTGTTAGGGCAATGGTTATTATGATGGATGCAATTGGGCTCGATACTTTGGAAATTACCCACTGGCCAGAGCATAAAAGGTTGATGGTGACCCCTATTATTAGTAATATGGAAGCGGTGGCTTGCGTGAGGAAATACTTAGTAGATGCTTCTATAGCTCGTGGGTTGAACTTTTTTATTAGGATGGGGATGATAGCCAGCATGTTTATTTCAAATCCAATTCAGATCAACAATCAGTGGGAGCTAAATGTGACGATAATGGTTCCAGTTATGACGGTTGTTATGATGGCAATGAGAATTGGGGGTTTTATTAGTACGGGAAGGATATAAACCAACATTTTCGGGGTATGGGCCCGATAGCTTAATTTAGCTGACCTTACTGTAGAATATGGTGTAATTTTGGTAGCACGAAGATCTTTGAATTCTTAGGATTAGGTTCGAGACCTATTATTCTAGAAATAAGAGGATTTGAACCTCTATTATTTACTCTATCAAAGTAACTCTTTTATCAGACATATTTCTTATGTTTGGGGTGGGATGCTTGCAGTGATAATGGGTAAGGAGACGTGTCATATGCATAGGGCCAAGGTTAATGGCAGGAAATTTTTTCATAGTAAGTGCATTAGTTGGTCGTAGCGGAATCGAGGGTATGATGCTCGAATTCATAAGAAGGAGGTGGTTAAGAGAAGGGTTTTAACAGTGAAGTTGATGGAGTAGAGTTCCGGCATGAGCGGGTTGTGGAATGCGCCGAAAAATAGGATGGTGGTGAGGATATTTATTATGATGATGTTAGCGTATTCTGCCAGGAAAAATAGGGCGAATGGACCTGCTGCATATTCTACGTTGAACCCAGAGACCAACTCTGACTCTCCCTCTGTTAAATCAAAAGGGGCTCGGTTTGTTTCTGCCAAGGTGGAGATGAATCATATTATAGCTAGGGGTCAGGCGGGGAGGATCAATCATATGTGTTCTTGAGTGATAATAAGTGTGGACAGTGTGAAAGATCCATTTATTAGTAAGACGGAGAGGAGGATGATTGCTAGCGTAACTTCGTACGAGATTGTCTGGGCTACGGCTCGGAGAGCTCCAATTAGGGCGTATTTAGAGTTAGAGGCCCACCCTGATCAGAGGATAGAATATACGGCGAGGCTTGATATTGCTAGTATAAATAGTACCCCTAAGTTTATGTTAATGAGTGGGTAGGGTATGGGGAGGGGAATTCATATGGTCAAGGCTAGGGATAGGGCTAGAATAGGTGCTAGGATAAATATAGATACAGAGGATGTCAGGGGTCGTAGGGGTTCTTTGGTGAAGAGTTTTACGGCGTCGGCAATTGGTTGAAGTAGGCCATAGGGTCCCACGATGTTAGGTCCCTTCCGGAGTTGTATATAGCCTAAGATTTTTCGCTCGACGAGGGTCAGAAAAGCTACAGCCAGGAGGATTGGAATAATGAGGGAGATGACGTTAACAAAAAACATGCTGTTAGGGAGAGGAGTTGAACCTCTGGGTATAAAGGCTTAAGTTTTACGCAATTACCGGGCTCTGCCACCCTAACAAAGCCCTTTTTCTTGGGCCTATGAGAGATAAACTGGTTAGATTGAGTTTAAAATCATCTATTAGTCTTAAGGCGCCTCTGTAAGGTAGGCCTTATTTCTCTTGTCCTTTCGTACTGGGAGAAATTGCGTAATAGATAGAAACCGACCTGGATTACTCCGGTCTGAACTCAGATCACGTAGGACTTTAATCGTTGAACAAACGAACCCTTAATAGCTGCTGCACCATTAGGATGTCCTGATCCAACATCGAGGTCGTAAACCCTATTGTCGATATGGACTCTTGAATAGGATTGCGCTGTTATCCCTAGGGTAACTTGTTCCGTTGATCAAAAAAGTTATTGGATCAATAAGTGATACTACATTTTGACTAGTCGGTCTAAATTTTAATCACTCGGGAGTTTTTTTATATCCCGAGGTCACCCCAACCTAAATTGTTAACCCATGAATATGGTAGTATGTTGTGCCTAATAGGTTTGTATTGCCCATTTATTTGGGTTAATTAATTGAAGCTCCATAGGGTCTTCTCGTCTTATTGGGGTATTCCCGCCTCTTCACGGGAAGGTCAATTTCACTGATTGGAAGTAAGAGACAGTCAAACCCTCGTGCAGCCATTCATACAAGTCCCTATTTAAGGAACAAATGATTATGCTACCTTTGCACGGTCAGGATACCGCGGCCGTTAAACTAATGTCACTGGGCAGGCGGTGCCTCCAATACTGGAAATGCTGGAGGTGATGTTTTTGGTAAACAGGCGGGGCTTATGTTTGCCGAGTTCCTTTTACTTCTTTTAATCTTTCCCTGTATGCACGCCTGTGTTGGGTTAACAATGGGGTAGATAAGCACTTTATTTTTGGATTAATGTTATCGAGTTGTTAACTATCAGTGGTTTATCCGTTTCTGATATAAGCTTGTGCAGGGAGAAATGGTTCTTGTTACTCATGCTAGCATTATTGCTTCTATATTAAAATAGAATAACCCAGGGAGTGAGTTAGGAGTTGGTGGGATATGATTGGGATTAAATCGTATCTGTTTGTCGAGCTTGAACGCTTTCTCAATTGATGGCTGCTTTTAGGCCAACTATGGTAGTATTAATACTTACTCTCTAATGAAGGTTGTATCCTTATTCTAAAAAGCTGTACCTTTTTAGATTATATTTTAAATTTACATTAGAATTCTATGTTTTTTAGGTAAATTTAAAGTTGAACTGAAATTCTGTTCATGGGTAACCAGCTATCACCAGGCTCGGTAGGCTTTTCACCTCTACCTATAAATCTTCTCACTATTTTGCCACATAGATGAGTTGATCCTCTTAGATTGTTCATAGGTAGCTCGTCTGGTTTCGGGGGACTTAGCTTAAGTTCTCTTTGTTAAGTTATTTCTGGCTAGTTCATTATGCAAAAGGTAGAAGGGGTAATCTTTGCTGTTTTATACTTTTAAAATATCTTTCATCGTTCCCTTACGGTACTATCTCTATAGCTCCAATTTAAAATTTCTATCTCCTATACTTTTAAGGGTGTGACTAAATGTTTTGTTTTACAGTTTAATAGTATTATAGTTTGAGGTTGGTTGGGCTAGCCTTTGTTCAAAGTGGTCATGGACTATGAAATCTTCTGGGTGTAAGCCAGATGCTTTATTTAAGCTACACTTTGGTTGATCCAAGCGCACCTTCCGGTACGCTTACCTTGTTACGACTTGTCTCCTCTTGTGTTTTGGTCTGATTAATATGATTATTGTTGTAGGGTTATTACTTGAGGAGGGTGACGGGCGGTGTGTGCGTGCTTCATGGCCCTATTCAGTTAAGCTCTCTATTCTTAACTTACTACTAAATCCTCCTTCAGTTTTTAGTTTCATAAAAACTTCCGTGAAGTATTCTTGGAGTAGAAAATGTAGCCCATTTCTTCCCATCCCATGGGTTACACCTTGACCTAACTTTTTTGCGTGAAGTGATCGTGCTTACTACTTTACCTTTTAAGGGTTTGCTGAAGATGGCGGTATATAGACTGTATTAGCAAGGAATGGTGAGGTCTATCGGGGTTTATCGATTATAGAACAGGCTCCTCTAGAGGGATGTAAAGCACCGCCAAGTCCTTTGAGTTTTAAGCTGTTGCTAGTAGTTCTCTGGCGAACCATTTTGTTTTATAGAACCGTTTATGTTTAGGGCTAAGCATAGTGGGGTATCTAATCCCAGTTTGGGTCTTAGCTATCGTGTAGTCAGAATATATTAAAGTCACTTTCGTAGTATATTTTATGGTAACTGTAGCTTTTTACGGCTTAGTTAAGTTTTAACTTTAGTGTGAGTATATCTTAAACACGCTTTACGCCGTGGGCCTATTAATTCGGGTTAATCGTATGACCGCGGTGGCTGGCACGAAATTTACCAACCCTCTATAGCATAACTTAGTCGAACTTTCGTTCATGGCTTAATTTTTATCACTGCTGTATCCCGTGGGGGTGTGGCTTAGCAAGGTGTTATGAGCTACTTAGGAGTGTGCTTGATACCTGCTCCTTTAAATCACCGGTGATTTCAAGGGCATTCTCACTGGAGCGTGGAAGCTTGCATGTGTAAGTTTGCTAGGGACTAATAGGAAGGCCAGGACCAAACCTTTGTGTTTATGGAGCCTCATGGCTCATCTCGGCATTTTCAGCGCCTTGCTTTGTTGATTAAGCTACATTAAC